TGTAGCCTCGATAATATCATTTCCTTTGATGGAGAAGGGCCCCGCCTTCTTATTTCTTATATTTCTACATCTAGGATCCGACTTGTATGTATCATTGAAACTAATAGGAATTGAATCATTATGGCAAGAAAAAGTTTGATTCAGAGGGAGAAGAAGAGGCAAAAATTGGAACAAAAATATCATTTGATTCGTCGATCCTCAAAAAAAGAAATAAGCAAAGTTCCGTCGTTGAATGAGAAATGGAAAATTCATGGAAAGCTACAATCCCTACCACGTAATAGTACACCTATACGCCTTCATCGACGTTGTTTTTCGACTGGAAGACCGAGGGCTAACTATCGGGACTTTGGGCTATCCGGACACATACTTCGTGAAATGGTTCAGGCCTGTTTGTTGCCCGGAGCAACAAGATCCAGTTGGTAAGTATTAAAATCCCTTAATTTTCATTTTTCTATTTATTTCTATGATCATCGATCATAGAGGACCCCTTTACCATTCTGTACAAATGAGATATCCTATTTGTACAGATATGGTAAAGGGGTCCTTTCAATCTTTGTTTGCCCACTAGTTCACAGTTCTTTTCTTCAGCGCGGGGTAGAGCAGCTTGGTAGCTCGCAAGGCTCATAACCTTGAGGTCACGGGTTCAAATCCCGTCTCCGCAACATTTTTTGACAAAAAAGATTGAGTTTCATTCTGTTAACTAATCATTAATTACCGTTTTATTTTTATTTTAGGATGGGAGGAAAAGAAGGAGGAGGATAGAACCGATAAACTATCGTGATCAACTCTACTTAAATCCTTTATCCTATTAAATCTTTTTAAATTATAAATTAAATACATTAACACATTATCTTGGGCGGATAGCGGGAATCGAACCCGCATCTTCTCCTTGGCAAAGAGAAATTTTACCATTCGACTATATCCGCACTTTTTTTGTTCGTGATACGCAATGTATGAATCCTATTTGGGCAGAGTTAGGCCAAATACTCTATATTTGTTTTTAAATATTTTAAATTCTATTTTAATATTTTGTTATATTAGATTTTTTCTATTCTAATATTTTCTATTTTTTAATATCTTTAATATATTAATATTATATATTAATAATATATTATATATTAATATTCTTTATATATTAATAATTATTCACTTTAATATATATTATTTATTATTAATTAATATGAATTATTTATTCTTTTTTTTTTATTATTTTAAAATATTTTTTTTTTTTTTATTTATATTCAAGTTTATATAAAATTTATAATAACTATTTAAATCTACAACTTTAGTACATATTTCTATTAAATTTTTAATCTTTTATTAATATTTATAAAATTAAAAATAATTAATATAATGTATAATACATATTTAATAAATATACATATTTCATATTTATTTATATTTAAATATTTTTATTTTATTTGATTTACAAAATTTTACAAAACAAAGATACAAATACAATAAGTTTAACCCCTCCCTCTAATCTTTAGACTTTTTTTCGTTATTTGCATTTTAAGAACTTATAACTTAATATTGAATTTTAACGTGTCTCATAACCTGAAAGAATTCAGGGAGGGGTCATTTTTGGATCTCGAACCAATAAGTTCAAGAGATAAGAGAATTAAGGATACCTACGAGAAATACTAATGTAATCCATAATGATGTACCAGAAAATACAACATTTTTATTACCCAACCAACCATCAGGAGAAGCAAATACAACGGGTACACTAATCAGTAAGATTGATGAAGTAGCAATTAATGCAAAAACAGCCAATTGGAAAGCAATAGTCATGTTTCTAATCCTCCAATCTACCAATAAAAGAATTATATACCATTTGATCTCTTTATCAGTCAAAAAATTGTAAAAAAAAAGATGCATCGTCTATGGATTTTACCACGAATCTATCGAGGACAGTTTTTTACTTTACAAAGGGGAACGCTATATCATACATCTATATATAGAGATAGATAGACCTATAGATTCATACTCGATATCTTTATATTGATAGTAATGGTACCAACTTATATCGTTATGTTCTATTCGATGAGCAAAGAAAAGAAAATAGAAATCTTCTTTCGGAGAGATGGCCGAGTGGTTGATAGCTCCGGTCTTGAAAACCGGTATAGTTCGAAACAAAGAACTATCGAGGGTTCGAATCCCTCTCTCTCCTTTTTTCTTGTTGACTAGATCTCTTTCTTTTTTTTATATATTATATAGATTTTTTCCTTTCAGTATCATAAAGAGAATGGCTCGGCTGAGTGGAATAGCCGAGCCAGAAAAAAAAGAATATATATATATTAGAATTAGATAAAAATGAGTTGAAAATAAAGGAAAAAGAAAGACTTTTTAAATATGACCTGACTCACCCAACCTAATATGTATGGTGGAATCAAATTGATTCCTACTTCAAGCATTGGATCTCCCGTCTCAGTTAAGAGGAGTCATGGAAAGAACAGGTTCAAAATCACGATCAATTCCTTTTTCAAATCCTGCTGCA